AGTAAAATGCCTGATTTAAAGGATTATCGTGATAGGATAAATAATGTAACTTATTACTTTTACTAATTCGTTTTCTTTACATTTAACAGAATTAAACTGTAATCCTAAAACATCAAAAATTTCTGTGCACCTTACACCAAAATGTAGAAAAGTAAGCTAATTTTAAGCTAATGGGTTCATACCCCAAATATAGAGATCACTCTCTTTTCTAATGCCCAAAAATCCAACAAAAATCCTCTTTTTAAGAACATTAATTAGAGGTGTATTAATTTCACTATGTGCTAATTCATGAATAGGAGCATGAATTGGTTTAGAAATTAATTTACTCTCCTTCATTCCTTTGCTTTCTTCCAATCAAAATATATTTTCAACAGAATCGTCATTAAAATATTTCCTAATTCAAGCTATTGCATCTTCTGCCCTCCTTTTTCTAATCCTTTTAAAAATTAATATTCATGAAGTATTTTATTTCATGAAATCAAGAGCCTGAAACAATTTAATTATAATCCCTCTTTTAATAAAAATTGCAAGTGCACCGTTTCATTGGTGATTACCCTCAGTAATTGAGGGACTTACATGAATAAATTGTTTTATTATTTTATCCATCCAAAAAATTGCTCCACTTATACTAATTTCCTATATACTATCCAATTCTAATTTTATCCAATTTATGATTATCTCTTCTACTATTCTTGGGGCAATTGGTGGATTTAATCAAATTTCATTACGAAAAATTCTTTCATTTTCATCAATTAATCATATTGGGTGAATATTAACTGCAATAATTATAGGTACAAACCTATGGTTAATATATTTCACAATTTATTCAATTAACATTCTTTCCATTATCTCAGTTTCAAATAAATTCAACTTATCTTATATTACACAAACCTTTAGTGCAATCAACAAAAAAATTATTAAAATTACATTGTTCATCTCAATATTATCCTTAGGTGGATTACCACCTTTTTTAGGTTTTTTCCCTAAATGAATTATAATTCAATTTATAACTCAAAATTTAATAATTTTCACATCCATAATTCTTATTATATCCTCTTTACTCACCCTGTTCTACTATTTACGAATTATATACACAACCTTGGTAATTACAAATTCAGAAATCCTTTGAAATATAGTAATCTCTCTTCAACACAATAGTTCAAAAACCATTATATTTTCCTTGTACACTTTATTGTTTGGGATATTAATTTGTTCCTTAATCTTATTCATGTATTAAGGCTTTAAGTTAAGCAAACTAATATCCTTCAAAGTTATAAACAAAGAAATTATCTTTAAGTCTTAGCAGTTAAATTTACTTACACCATCAGAATTGCATTCCAATATCATTTTATGAATATAAGACCTTAAAACATTTTTAAGTTTTGATAAAAAAGAAATAATTCTCCTCAATAGATTTACAATCTACTACCTTTAATCTCAGCCACTTTACCGTTGGTGCAACGATGATTATTCTCAACAAATCACAAAGATATTGGAACATTATATTTTATTTTTGGAGCTTGAGCAGGAATATTAGGAACATCACTTAGAGTTTTAATCCGAACCGAACTAGGTCAACCTGGATTTTTAATTGGGGATGATCAAATCTACAATGTTATTGTTACTGCCCATGCTTTCATTATAATTTTTTTCATAGTTATACCTATTATAATTGGTGGTTTTGGTAATTGATTAGTACCTTTAATATTAGGAGCACCTGATATAGCATTTCCACGAATAAATAACATAAGTTTTTGATTATTACCCCCCTCTATTTTATTATTAATTATTGGGAGAACAATTGAAAGAGGTGCTGGAACAGGATGAACAGTTTATCCCCCTCTCTCTGCAAGAATTACTCATTCAGGTGCTGCTGTTGATTTAACCATTTTCTCATTACACTTAGCTGGAATATCAAGAATTATAGGGGCTGTAAATTTCATTACAACTATAATTAACATAAAACCTATTTACATAAATCAAACTCAAATACCTTTATTTGTATGATCAGTAGGGATTACTGCACTTTTACTATTATTATCTTTACCAGTTCTCGCTGGAGCTATTACTATATTATTAACCGATCGAAATCTTAATACATCCTTTTTTGACCCAGCAGGTGGGGGAGACCCAATTCTATACCAACATTTATTTTGATTTTTTGGGCATCCCGAAGTATATATTCTAATCCTACCAGGATTTGGTATAATTTCTCATGTTATTTCACACGAAAGAGGGAAAAAAGAAGCCTTTGGAAATTACGGAATAATTTGAGCTATATCAGCCATTGGCTTTTTAGGTTTTGTTGTATGAGCTCACCATATATTCACAATTGGGATAGATGTAGATACACGGGCTTATTTTACAGGAGCAACTATAATTATTGCAGTTCCTACGGGAATTAAAATTTTCAGCTGACTTGCAACAATATATGGCTCTAAAATAATTTATAGTCCCGCATCTCTATGAGCCTTAGGATTTATTTTCCTTTTTACAGTAGGTGGATTAACAGGAGTTATCTTAGCTAACTCAGCTATTGATATTATTTTACATGATACCTATTATGTTGTAGCACATTTTCATTATGTACTTTCAATAGGAGCAGTATTTGCTATTATAGCTGGATTTATTCATTGATATCCTTTATTTACTGGTTTATCACTTAGACCAACATGGCTAAAAAGCCAATTTTTTACAATATTTATTGGAGTTAACTTAACATTTTTTCCCCAACATTTCTTAGGACTAGCAGGAATACCTCGACGTTATTCAGATTATCCTGACGCGTATATTTCATGAAATATTATTTCCACCTTAGGATCTATAATCTCCTTCGTAGCAGTAATAATATTTATTTTTATTATATGAGAAAGTATAGTTACTAATCGATTAGTTTTATATAGATCACACATAAACAGATCAACTGAATGAGTACATAATTTACCTCCTGCAGAACACACTTACAATGAATTAACCTTAATTACTAAATAATTAATTAACATTCTAATATGGCAGATTAGTGCAATGGATTTAAGCCCCAAAAATAAAGTTTTCACTTTTTTTAGAACCAATAATGTCTACATATGCAAATTTAGGTTTACAAGATAGTGCTTCTTCTTTAATAGAACAATTAATATATTTTCATGACCACTCAATATTTATTATTATAATAATCATTATTTCGGTTGGGTATATAATTTTATCTCTAATAACAAATAAATATATTGATCGACACATTATAGATGGTCAATATCTAGAAATCCTTTGAACAGTATTACCAGCAGTAGTTTTAATTTTTATTGCTTTACCTTCTCTTCATATTCTTTATTTAATTGATGAAAATTCCAACCCATTATTAACACTTAAAACCATTGGACATCAATGATATTGAAGTTATGAATATTCAGATTTCATAAATATTGAATTTGATGCGTATATAATCCCCCAAAATGAATTAGATTTTTATAATATTCGTTTACTTGAAGTAGACAACCGAACAACCCTACCAATAAATATTTTAACACGAATATTAATTACATCTGAAGATGTAATCCATTCATGAACTATCCCAAGTGTAGGGGTAAAAGCTGACGCTACTCCTGGGCGTATAAATCAAGCAACTTTCTGATTCAGACGCCCAGGAGTCTTTTATGGGCAATGTTCCGAGATTTGTGGGGCAAACCATAGATTTATACCCATTGTAATTGAAAGAACTTCAACAAGCGACTTCCTTAATTGAATTTCAAATATTTCAGAATCATCAAGATGACTGAAAGCAAGTAATGGTCTCTTAAACCAAATTATAGTAATTTAGCAATTACTTCTGATGACAAGAAGTTAGTTAAAATATAACATTAGTATGTCATACTAAAATTATTAAAATTTATAATACATCTTTATCCCACAAATAATACCATTAAATTGAATAATATTATTTTCTTTTTTTTCAATTCTTTTAATCCTTTTTAATACAATAAATTATTACACCTCATTTAATAAATGTACCCCTTTAACTTTTAAGAAAACATTAATTAAATCATTAAATTGAAAATGATAACAAATTTATTTTCAGTTTTTGACCCCTCATCTAATATTATATATTTATCAATCAACTGATTAAGAACTCTTATTGGACTCTTATTAATTCCAATATCTCTGTGATTAATCCCCTCTCGATTAATAATAATATGAAATCTAATTATTAATAAATTACACGAAGAATTTAAATTACTTTTTGGAAAGAAAAAAATTAATAAAGGATCTACTTTTATTTTCATCTCCGTTTTTACAATTATTCTATATAATAATTTTATAGGGTTATTTCCTTATATTTTTACAAGAACAAGACATATAGTAATAACTTTAACTCTTGCCTTACCATTATGATTAAGATTTATACTTTTTGGGTGAATTAATAATTCAAAACATATATTTGCACATCTAGTTCCTCAAGGAACCCCTGGACTTTTAATACCCTTTATAGTATGTATTGAAACAATTAGTAATATTATCCGACCTGGAACTTTAGCTATTCGACTTGCAGCTAATATAATTGCAGGTCACCTTTTAATAACACTTTTAGGAAATACAGGAAGAATAATATTAATATCTTTACTACCTTTATTAATTTTTACACAAATTATACTTTTAACTTTAGAATCCGCAGTTGCTATTATCCAATCATATGTATTTGCAGTTTTAAGAACTTTATATTCTAGTGAAGTCAATTAATAATGTCAATACACATTAATCACCCCTATCATTTAGTTACCTATAGTCCATGACCTATTGTTGCAGCTACAAGAATCATAGTAGCTATAACAGGATTCATTAAATTTTCATATGAGTATAATAATAGATTAATATTTCTAGGAATATTAATCTTAACTTTAACTACAATTCAATGATGACGGGATGTAGTCCGAGAAAGTACATATCAAGGATATCATACAAGAATTGTTATAACAGGGTTACGATGAGGTATAATTCTATTTATTATTTCAGAAATTTTTTTCTTTCTATCATTCTTTTGAACCTTTTACCATAGAAGTCTTGCCCCTGCTGTAGAAATTGGGTCTATATGACCTCCTGTAGGAATTACTCCATTTAATGCCCTACAAATTCCTTTATTAAACACTACAGTTCTACTAGCATCAGGGATTACAATTACTTGAAGTCATCATGGATTATTAGAAAATAACCACTATCAAGCAACCCAGGGCTTAATATTCACTATTATTCTAGGAATTTATTTTACTGGTTTACAATTATATGAATATATTGAAGCTTCTTTCTCTATTGCAGATTCAATTTTCGGTTCAACCTTTTTTGTAGCTACAGGATTTCACGGATTACATGTAATTATTGGTACAACATTCCTAATTACATGTTTACTTCGAATATTATATATACATTTTACATCTAATCACCATTTTGGTTTTGAAGCTGCTGCGTGGTATTGACACTTTGTTGATGTGGTTTGATTATTCTTATATGTATCAATTTATTGATGAGGTAGATAAATATTTATTTAGTATAACAAGTACTCTTGATTTCCAATCAAAAAGTCTAATAATTAGAATAAATAATTCAAATTATAAGTATTATAAGCATTATTATTCTTATATTTTCTTTTATTGTCATAATATTAACTAATTTTTTATCAAAAAAAAATATTGAAGACCGAGAAAAAAATTCTCCATTTGAATGTGGATTTGACCCCATTAGATCATCCCGACTCCCCTTCTCTTTACGATTTTTTTTAATTGCAATTATTTTCTTAATTTTTGACGTTGAAATTGCTTTAATTTTACCAATAACTATTATTCCCTTTAGATCAAATATAACAGTATGAACAATTACAAGAATAACATTTATCACAATTTTAGCAATTGGCCTCTATCATGAATGAAAACAAGGGTCCTTAGAATGAGCCTCTTAACTTACTTTTAGGGTTGTAGTTAACTATAACATTTGATTTGCATCCAAAAAGTATTGAACTTTCAATCTTCCTTAAAATAAGTAAGAAGCAAATTAATTGTAATCAGTTTCGACCTGATAGTAAGATAAATAATATATCCTTATTTTTAATTGAAACCAAATAGAGGTTTATCACTGTTAATGATAATATTGAATTTAATTCCAATTAAGAAGATGTGTTGACCAAATAAAAGCTGCTAACTTATTATTTAAATGGTTTAAATCCATTTACATCTTATATTTATATAGTTTAAACAAAACATTACATTTTCATTGTAAAAATAAAAATAATTTTTATAAATATATTCAAAGATAGTATATTTATCTCAATAACAACTTCAACGTTATACTCTATTATAAGATATTTGAATATAATATATTTATAATTAAAATCAAAGAAATTAAGAAAATAATTAAATATGATTTAAAATCATTAATCTGAAATCATTGATTAAAAGAACTTAATTTTATTAAAATATAATATAAATTTTGTGCTCCAAAATATTCTCTTCAACCCGAATCATTATATTTAATTGAAATTAAACCTAAATTTAAAGGTAATTGATTAATTCCTTTAGTAAAAATTAAAGGTATAAATCACATAGACCCTAAAAAAATAATTACTTCATAACACTTAAATATTCTATAATATCTTAATCTATACTTAAATATAATTCTTCCTAATCATAACCCTAATAATCTCACTATAATAGGTATAATTTTTATATATAAAGGTAGACAAATCAAATAAGGAGTTAAAAAAATTATTCAATTTAATATTCTACCCCCAATAATTGCAAATACTGTTAAACCTAATATCCCATATACTATTATTCAATTTTCTTCATTCAACTTAAATATTGATACTAAATTAAAATCCCCCCATAATATATAATAAAATATACGAAAAGTATAACATACTGTTAAACCCGTGGAGAAAAAATATAAAAAATACATAAATATATTCAAATTTCTCAAAGAAATTACTTCTAAAATTATATCTTTAGAATAAAATCCTGCTAAAAAGGGCATTCCACATAATGCAAAATTTGATACTATAAAACAAGAGGAGGTTAATGGTATAAAAATAGATAAATTTCCTATAAAACGAATATCTTGAAAATTTTTTACATTGTGAATTACTATTCCAGCACATATAAATAATAATGCCTTAAATAAGGCATGAGTTAATAAGTGAAAAAAAGCTAAATCAGCAAACCCTATTGATAAAATTCTTATTATTAATCCCAGTTGACTTAAAGTTGATAGAGCAATGATTTTTTTTAAGTCATACTCAAAATTAGCCCCTAATCCTGATATAAATATTGTTAATACAGAAATTACCAACAAAAAATTTAATAATCAATTAGGAAATACTTTACTAAATCGAATCAATAAATATACCCCTGCTGTAACTAACGTTGATGAATGAACTAGTGCTGAAACAGGGGTAGGAGCAGCTATTGCTGCTGGTAGTCAAGCTGAAAACGGAATTTGAGCACTTTTGGTTATACCTGCAATAACAACTAGTAATGAAATATATTTTATTTCATTACTAGTTGTTATACAATCTAAATAAAAAATATAATTTCATCTTCCAAAATTTAACATCCAAGCAATTGCTATTAATAAAGCAACATCACCTACACGATTCGATAATGCAGTTAATATTCCCGCATTATAAGATTTAATGTTTTGATAATAAATAACTAAACAATAAGAAATTAAACCTAAACCATCCCAACCTAATAAAATTCTAATTAAATTAGGACTAATAATTAAAAAAATTATTGATAGAACAAATATTAAAACTAAAAAAATAAAACGATTAAGTGTAATATCACCTTTTATATAATCTTCACTATATAAGATTACTAAAGAGGAAATTAGTATAACAAATCTTATAAATAATAATGATATTCAATCTAATAATAATGTTATAACAATTGAAGAGGAATTTAATCTAATAATTTCTCATTCAATAAAATAAATCAAATTATTTATAATAAAATATATACTAAATATAAATCTTAATAAAGAAAATAATATTAATAAAAAAAAACTAATTAAACATAATGATAAATATACCATAACTTAAGATAATTACTATATCTATGACACCACAAATCACAATTTTATTATAAACTACTTAAGTAATTAAAATCAAATTAATACATAATCTCTTTTCAAAATTAATAAGTTCAAAGGCAACCAATGTAATATTAACAATAAATATTCACGACAATAACCTCTAACTCTTCTATAAATACCAGAGTAACAAATCCCATGTTGACTATAAGAATACAAATATAATCTATAAGAAGCACTAAAAAAAGAAATTAATATTAAAAATAATATAACTATTCATATTCACCCAACTATACTATTAAACAATCCAATTTCCCCTAATAAATTTAATGATGGAGGAGCTGCTATATTACAAGATGATAATAAAAATCATCATAATGTTATTCTAGGTATTAAATTTAATAAACCCTTATTAATTAATAATCTTCGACTCCCTAACCGCTCATATCTAATATTTGCTAAACAAAATAAACCAGAAGAACATAACCCATGAGCAATTATTAAAACAAAAGTTATATAAAATCCTCAAACATTTAATGTTATTAATCCACCTACTACTAAACCTATGTGAGCTACAGATGAGTAAGCAATTAAAGCCTTTATATCTACTTGCCGCAAACAAATTAATCTAACAATTAATCCACCTACTAAACTAATTGATAATCAAAACACATTAATTATTAGTCCTAATTCTTTTAAATACTCAAACACCCGTAATAAACCATATCCACCAAGCTTCAATAAAACTCCTGCTAAAATTATAGACCCTGATACGGGGGCTTCCACATGGGCTTTAGGTAATCATAAATGAACTAAATATATTGGTATTTTAACTAAAAAAGCTAAAACTATTCTTAAATACAAATAAAAATTCATAAAATCACTTATATAAATTAAAGAAAAAATTAAATTATTTAATTTATTATATAAATATATAATCCCTAATAATAACGGTAAAGAAGCAAATAAAGTATAAAAAAGTAAATAAATACCCGCCTGTAAACGTTCCGGTTGATAACCTCAACCAAAAATTAAAAATAAAGTAGGGATTAAACTCCCCTCAAAGAAAAAGTAAAAAGAAATTAAATTTAATCTACAAAACGTACAAAACAATATTAACAACAACAACAAAATTATACATAAAAATAATTTATTATAAAACTTATAACGAATTACAGAATATCTTGCTAAAATTATTAAAACGCAAATCCAAAATCTTAATATAACTAAACCATAAGATAAATAATCAAAACCAAAAATATATCTTAAACTTCCTCAACCAAAAAAATTAATATTTATTATAAACATTATACAACCTAAAAATAATAGATTTTGGATTAAATATCAACAACCTCCTCTTATAAAACATAAAGGGATTATAAAAATTAAATACATAATATAATTTAACACTGTAATAACCCAAATGAATTAAAATAATCATTCCCATGAGTCCGAATTATAGATACTAAAATAGATAACCCCAAAACACCCTCACAAACTGCAAAAGATAAGAAAAACATAGTTATATATAATTCCCCTCTTATTAATACAATATAATAATACATAATAATAAATAAAATTAAAACAATAAATTCTAATCTTAATAAAGTTATTAATAAATGTTTACGTTTAGAGGAAAATACTCATAAACCACAAAAAAACATAAAATAAAATATTATTAACATTTTGTTTTAATAGTTTAAATAAAACACTGGTCTTGTAAACCAATATTAAGTCTGACTTTTAAAACTTCAAAGGAAAGAAATCCTTATCATTAACCTCCAAAATTAATATTTTCTTTAAACTATCCTTTGATATTATATTATTATTAACACTTAGTATTATATTGAGAATTATTTTTTTATTTATAAATCACCCCTTATCAATAGGTTTAATTCTTTTTCTTCAAACTATTTTTATATGTCTAATTAGAGGTTTTATATCTGTAAGATTTTGATTTTCTTATATTTTACTTTTAATCTACTTGGGGGGAATATTAGTATTATTTATATATATTACCAGATTAGCTTCTAACGAAATATTTCTTTATTCAAATATAATTTTTTTTACAATTGGTTTATTACCAATTATTTTTAGATTATTATATTATTCAAAATTTAATTTTTCAATAAACTTATATGAAAATATAGAAAATAGATTAACTTTAAATATCATATCCAATAATTTTTTATTAAAAATATATAATCAACCTATCAATATAATTACAATTTTAATTGCAACTTATTTATTTCTAACATTAATTGCAGTAGTTAAGATTATTAATATTTATAAAGGACCACTACGACACTTAAATTAATGAATAAACCCCTACGTAAAATTCACCCTCTAATTAAAATTTCCAATAATGCCCTAATAGATTTACCAACACCTTCAAATATTTCATTGTGATGAAATTTTGGTTCCCTTTTAGGATTATGCCTAGGAATTCAAATTATAACAGGCTTATTTCTAGCTATACACTATTCAGCCCATATTGATTTAGCTTTCTTTAGAATTGCTCACATTTGTCGAGACGTAAATTATGGGTGATTATTGCGTACTCTTCACGCCAATGGAGCATCTATATTCTTTATTTGTATTTACTTTCATATTGGGCGGGGTTTATACTACGGTTCATACAAATTTTATTACACATGAATGGTTGGGGTGATTATTCTATTCTTAGTAATAGCAACAGCCTTTATAGGTTATGTTCTCCCTTGGGGGCAAATGTCTTTTTGAGGAGCCACAGTTATTACTAATTTATTGTCCGCTATTCCATATTTAGGTATTGATTTAGTACAATGGGTTTGAGGGGGGTTTGCGGTAGATAATGCAACATTAAATCGATTTTTTACATTTCATTTTGTACTCCCCTTTATTGTTACAGCAGCAGTAATAATCCATTTACTTTTTCTTCACCAAACAGGATCTAATAATCCTTTAGGAACAAATAGAAATATTGATAAAATTCCTTTTCACCCTTATTTCACTTTTAAAGATACTATGGGTTTTATTATTTTATTTATATTCTTATCCATATTATCTTTAAGAGAACCTTATATTTTAGGAGACCCAGATAATTTTACACCTGCTAATCCTCTTGTTACACCAGTCCATATTCAACCAGAATGATACTTTCTATTTGCCTATGCAATTTTACGCTCAATTCCTAATAAATTAGGAGGGGTAATTGCCTTAGTCATATCAATTGCAATCTTATTTTTTATTCCTTTAACAATTAGTAATTCACGAGGATTACAATATTATCCTATTAATCAATATATGTATTGATTAATAGTAATTACTGTTATTCTATTAACATGAATTGGAGCCCGCCCAGTTGAAGACCTGTATATTTTAACAGGCCAAATCCTCACCATTCTATATTTCCTTTATTATATTATAAATCCCTTAATTATTAAGACATGGGATAATATTCTTTATCAATAATAGTTATAAACTTAAAAATAAGCTTATGATTTGAAATCATAATGAAAGGGTTAATATCCCTTATTAACTTTAAACCTCCTTTACATTACTTAATAAAACCTTTAAAAGAAAATTTTAATTCCTAAATAAAAAAATAAAAAATTTAAAGACAAAGGTAAAAATCTCCTCCACGCTAAATATATTAATTTATCATATCGATATCGAGGTAAAGTTCCCCGCACTCAAATGTACAAGAAAGCAATAAATATTAATTTAATATAAAATATAAAAGAATTCAAATTAGATCCAAGGAAGATAATACATATCAATATACTCATAAATAAAATTCTTGAATATTCACCCAAAAAAATTAAAGCAAATCCCCCTCTTCCATATTCAATATTAAAGCCGGATACTAATTCTGATTCTCCTTCAGCAAAATCAAAAGGACTTCGATTTGTCTCAGCAAGACAGGAAACAAATCAAATAATACATAAAGGAAAACATAGAAAAAGGAATCAAACTCCTGTTTGGTAATAAAAAAAATCCAACAATGAATATCTTCTAACTAAAAAAATAAAGGATAACAAAATTAACGCTAAACTTACTTCATAAGAAATAGTTTGTGCTACTGCACGTAACCCACCTAATAGAGCATAATTAGAATTAGAAGATCACCCAGCTAATATTACTGTATATACACCTATTCTAGTGCAAATCAAAAAAAAAAATAAACCCAAATTAAAAATAAATAAACCTCTTATATAAGGTATTAACATTCATAAAATTAAAGATAAAAATAATGAAAATACCGGACATACGTAATACAACAAATAATTAGAAGTTAAAGGATTTATATGTTCCTTACAAAATAATTTAATAGCATCACTAAAAGGTTGAAAAATACCTAATAATCCAACCCTATTAGGTCCTTTACGAAGATGAATATACCCTAAAATCTTACGTTCTAATAAAGTAAAAAATGCTACCCCTACTATAACAAAAATAATTAAAATTAATCCTACTAGTATTATTAAAATTAACTCCTTTAACATTTACTATCTATGATTATCATCACATATTTAGATTCTAAATCTACTGCACTTTATTCTGCCAAAATAGTTCTAATTAATAATACCCTTTTATTTAAAAATTATTTTAAATATTTGGTCCTCTCGTACTAAAATATTTTAAAAAATAAAAGATAGAAACCAACCTGGCTTACGCCGGTTTAAACTCAGATCATGTAAGATTTTAAAGGTCGAACAGACCTAGTTAATTGAACATCTACACCCAAAACTAATCTTAATCCAACATCGAGGTCACAATCTTTTTTTTCAATATGAACTCTTAAAAAAAATTATGCTGTTATCCCTAAGGTAATTTAATCTTTTAATCACTAATTATGGATCATTTAATTAATAATAATATTAAAATTAAAGAAAAGTTCACTTTATTTTCTAATCACCCCAACCAAATAAATTTTATAATAACCAAAAATTTATTATTAACTCAATTAATTAATACATTTATTAAACTCTATAGGGTCTTCTCGTCCCTTAATTATATTTAAGTCTTTTTACTTAAAATCTAAATTCAATTCCAATAAATATAAAACAGAATTCACCTCATCCAACCATTCATACCAGCCTTCAATTAAAAGACTAATGATTATGCTACCTTTGCACAGTCAAAATACTGCGGCCCTTCAAACTTAAGTCAGTGGGCAGGTTAGATTTCTTAAATAACCCAAGAAACCATGTTTTTAATAAACAGGTGAGCGAAACTTTTGCTTAATTCTTTATATTAACACTTCAAATCAAATTAATATAATACAAATCTTCCATTTACTAATTAAATCATATTTTCCAAAATTTCTAAATTAAATTTAATATTTTAATATATAATTAAATAACAATTAATAAATCACAAAAAACAAGAATTAAATTTTAACATCCTCAACCTAATAACAAACTCTAAATTCATAAAATTCTCAATATTAAATCCCTTATTATAATTATATTTTTAAAAGTTTATCCCTTCAAAAATTAAAAACATAAAATATTTTAATAATAATATATTAAATAATTTATATATTCTGAATTGAATTCATTTATTAAAAAACTAGATATCATTAAAAACGATTAACATTTCATTACCAATTAAATATTTTTAATATTTATAATACAATAACTAATATATTCAATTAAATCTTTTAAATTCGAGATAAAAAAATTCATAATATACTTTAATATACTCTAATACACAAGATACAATTAACAAAATTACCTTTACTAAATTATAATTAAATCTTTATATATTTCTTCTACAATACTTAATTCATTATAGTAAATATAATTTTATCTATTCATTATACAATAACAAAAATTTATTCAATTTACATATTTAATTAAACATTTATATAAAACAATTTTATCAATTTTCAAATTATATTGAATTGCACAATAATAAATTTCAGTGTAAATGAAAATCTTAACTTTAAGTTCTAATTTGATTATAATAATTTTCTTTCTAGGTACATCTTCCGATACACCTACTTTGTTACGACTTATCTCATCTTAAAATGAGAGTGACGGGCGATGTGTACATATTATAGAGCTATAAATCAAATTAACAATCTTTATAAAATTACACTTAAATCCACCTTCAAATTATATTTCAATAACTAATCCATATAAATAAAATTTATTGTAATCCATTATTCAACTTATATATTACTGCACCTTGACTTGAAATTTTAATTAATTTTATATTTAGAAAATAATCTAAAAATATATTCTTAAACAGCGATATACAAGAAATTATATAAGTAAGGTTCAACGTGGGTTATCGATTACATAACAGATTCCTCTAAATAGACTATAATACCGCCAAATTCTTTAAGTTTAAAGATCATAACTATTACTACTCCAGCTTATAAATTTACAATAAAAATAATAGGGTATCTAATCCTAGTTTACATTTCTATTTTCATAACAATCCCACTAAATTATATATATATCAAAATATTTTAAATATTTCACCTTAAAACATTCTAATCTTCATATTATTATTATAGTAATTACTTAAAAACTAAAAATATTCATTTGAATTTGTTGTTTAACCGCGGATGCTGGCACAACTTTTACCAAATCTTTTAATATTTACTAAATCTAAATTAACTTAATATTATAAAATTATCTACTGCATAATTTTTTTTATTTCCTTCTAGGAAACTTAAAATACATAAATTCACATATAAATTAATATTTTAATGAATAGTGCCAAAGCAAGAATAAAACTTCAATTTGAGATCTTCATTATAAATAACGGATCAGCCCAAATTTATAAAGCTTTTCCATAAGCAATAGGTCAGCTTTAATGTTTAGCAATGGGTCAACTTTGTCGCTTAACAACAAATCAACCCCTGCCACAGGTAATTAAGTAAACAAAAATTCGAAACGTTTCCTCCCTACATTTTTTGAATTTTTGCCCAAAAACTCCAATTTAATTTTATTTTTAAAACATTGGTATACTTTTTAGTATTTATATTATAACTACATGATCCCATTTTTTTTTTAATTTTTAAAATGGGACATGTAGTTATAATATAAATACTGCAAGTATATAATAAATATTTAATATAATATCTTTATCTTATAAGATTAACTAAGAATAATTGGAATACATCTCTTATGTATTTATTATTTAGACCTTTTTATTTTTTTCCCCATATAGGTTATTATACTTTATATAAATAAAGATGTTAATTTATACGAATAATATAATATAAATCTTTCTTGATAAGATCTTAAATATAAAAAAGGTAAATATATAATATTATGTCCTTATTATACTATGACTAAAAGGTATCCTTAAGGATACCTCACTCAATTAAAAAATCCACGAAACAAAGATTTATACCAATAAAACAAAACTTTCTTTAAAGAATAAAGTTCAAAATCC